TTTAGTCTCAACTCTAGGAATAATTTTTTTCGCTATCTTTTTTCGAGACCCGCCTAAAGTTCCAACTAAAAAGGTGAAATGATTTGTCATTATCTCAATTGAAGTACGGATCCTCCCAATATTGGGAGGATCCGTACTTCAACTAGTCCCCGTGTTCCTCGAATGGATCTCTTAGTTGTTGAGAGGGTTGCCCAAAAGCAGTATATAAGGCGTACCCAGTAAAACTTACAAGTAAACCAGATAAAAAGATGGCAACTAGGGTTGCTGTTTCCATGATTATATAGTTTTAAGACATTATAAAGTTTTAAGACCACAATGGATCTATGATAAGATCATTTATTTACAACGGAATGGTATACAAAGTCAACAGATCTTACTGAATATAAAATATTATGGCTACACAAACCGTTGAAGGTAGTTCTAGATCTGGCCGCCCAAAACGAACTAATGCGGGGAGTTTGTTGAAACCATTGAATTCAGAATATGGTAAAGTAGCTCCTGGGTGGGGAACTACTCCTTTGATGGGTCTCGCAATGGCTCTATTCGCGATATTCCTATCTATTATTTTGGAGATTTATAATTCTTCCATTTTACTGGATGGAATTTCAATGAATTAGATTCCCAAGAACCATTAACTGGCTTTTTCAATACAAAGTGAAGCGTTTAGGTTTCTGATTTTTATCCCATTCTATTTTGGTAGTTTGACCGTGGAATTTCTTTGTTTCTGTATTTCCGGAATATGAGTGTGTGACTTGGTATAAATGATCCTATGGATAGTACAGAGAATGGGTCTGTCATCTTGATAGAGATGGTTTTACTTCGTCGGATATTCATTCTAGTATCTGGAGCACGGAATATATGAAATAGATTACTATTAGAACTATGATTCATATTTAATAGTCAGACCTCGTGTCCGGACTTCAAAAAATTTTTTCAAAGAGTTAGAAGTTATAAATAGAAATATTTTTATTCTTTCAAACTTTCGTTTATGCTTATTTTGATCAAAGGACAAAACAAAGGTTTCTTTGGTTTGGATTTTTAGTCATTATATCTATTCATTGAATAAGTGATGATCCAATGGTTCTTACTCAGGGAATTTTGGGACTTAGACTTAGTTTGAAAGGGTTTTATTGAATCATCGTGGTTTTAGTATGAATCTGAGGTTTTAATCAATTCATAGGGTCTTAACAAGAGAATTCCTATCAATAATAAAGAAAACAGCAGTAAAGCCGCATTACACATAAATAACACCAAAGAAAATAGGTAAATAGAAGATTCAAGAGGCCTATAACGATCAATATATAGACGAATGAGCCGACTTGATTTTTTGGCATTATAACCACAAAGAAGAGCTTTCGGATTTTTATTCTTTAGTATCTTCAAAAAAAAATTGAATCATAAATCATAGAATTAATAAATTTCAAACTTTATATTACACACATCCGTTAGAACTAGTATTTGGGTGTTTCTGTTTGAGCCGTACGAGATGAAATTTTCATATACGGTTCTCCGGGGGGGTCCCCTTGATTTACCTATCTCAATAAAATCTATGATTGGTTCGAAGAACGTCTTGAGATTCAGGCAATTGCCGATGATATAACTAGTAAATATGTTCCTCCTCACGTCAACATATTTTATTGTCTAGGGGGAATTACGCTTACTTGTTTTTTAGTACAAGTAGCTACCGGGTTTGCTATGACTTTTTATTATCGTCCGACCGTTACGGAGGCCTTTGCTTCTGTTCAATATATAATGACTGAAGCTAATTTTGGTTGGTTAATCCGATCAGTTCATCGATGGTCGGCAAGTATGATGGTCCTAATGATGATCCTGCACGTATTTCGCGTGTATCTCACCGGCGGCTTTAAAAAACCTCGTGAATTGACTTGGGTTACAGGTGTGGTTTTGGGTGTATTGACCGCATCTTTTGGTGTAACTGGTTATTCCTTACCTCGGGACCAAATTGGTTATTGGGCAGTCAAAATTGTAACAGGCGTACCAGACGCTATTCCTGTAATAGGCTCGCCTCTGGTAGAGTTATTACGCGGAAGTGCTAGTGTAGGACAATCCACTTTGACTCGTTTTTATAGTTTACACACTTTTGTATTACCTCTTCTTACCGCCGTATTTATGTTAATGCACTTCCCAATGATACGTAAGCAAGGTATTTCTGGTCCTTTATAAAGAATATATACCATCTTGGAATCAATCATCTATCACTTGGGGTAGGAACACTAGTATTTCATTGCTACAAATATGGATTATTGAAAAAAAAATAAGACATGTATTGGGATATTTCTCTTCAACTCTACAAAAATTTATTATTTTTTTGACACTCATAGTTGAAGTGAATTTTCCGAAGATAAAATGGATTATGGGAGTGTGTGACTTGAACTATTGATCGGGCCTTGCAGATATATGTCCTTATCTATCTGCCACATTTGAATTCACAACAAAAAAATGTGTCTTTGTTCCAACCACCGCGTAAGCCCCATACAGA